GACCTTTCTCCTGATCAATCAAGTACCCCCCCTGGGAGGGTGGGAATAACTATTATGGGTTTTCTTTCATCAATGTTTTGGAATAGTGATAGTGTTTAAGCTGCGTTTACTACAAATGGGCTGAGCCCGGATCTCATTAGCTTGGCCCAACCGGGGGGACTGGACGGGGGAAATAGCCAGGCGCCGGAGAACCAAGCTCGCTCTCACTACTTATGGATAGACGTGGGTGGAATAATAGGCTGGCCTCCCGTTGAAGAAAAAACACTCCCGACGATCTTTGACCGGGCGGGGTAGGCAGAAGTTGATCCGGTAGATCGACTAGAAGTTTGCTCGTGATGATGCTTTTTATCAGCGAGATCTTTACTTTTATTTGGATTATGCAAAAGATTTTGCTTATTCTCCTCCCACGACGTGCCTAGCTATTATGTTCCGACTCATGCATCTGCCGGTAAAGCACGTCCAAAGTGATGCGCGCCCCCATAGAAAGAAGCACGCCCGCCCGAAGTAGCATCCTTAGACACGTCCTTATCGCGGGAGGGGAAGAGACGAAAGCGGGAAAAGAGTACACAGAAGGAAAGGACTCGTCCTTATACGAAACATCAAGTTGAAGGGGAGAAAAGCGAGAAGTGCCCCTAAAAACGAAAATAGACAGCCTCCGCTCATATCAAACCCTAAACCCTCAGGGCCATACCATTAAGTCCAATAAAAATGCCAAGAATAGACACCCCACAAATCAGTGACATACATCTCGCGTGAACAGCACCAACCAAAGAGTCCCGTAATCCAGAAAGGTCCCCGGAGGAAGGGGAAGCGGGCAGGTCCTGGCTTGTGTAGCCTATGCGAAGAAAGCCTACACAGGTTGTGGGGTTGTAGGAGGAGGTGTTTGGGACCGGACAAGGCATTTGTCAAACGAGACTTAGCAGCACGCCTTCATGAGGAGGATCCTACTCTCGGACGCGGGATCGCTTCTCAAAGTCGAAGGAACACGAGGCTAGACCGACTAGCTAGTTTGGTTGGTATCTATGGATACCTCCTTTTCGGCTCATACATAAAGGCCATCCTTGAGTTCGCTGCTAAACGAAGACGGGAAGGGATAGCTGAGGGGGGCAAAAAGATCGATTCGGTTTGGACGCTCATCTCGGACAGCTGGTAAGGCTGACAGAAACCGTTTCATAGTCAGAAAATTGGGAACTACGATCACGAGGTTGAGAGAATTCAAGGGATTCGGCTCTCAGGTCCGTGGTCTAGCGATCCAGAGGGGAAGTGGTATCCGAAGCCTGGTAGACCCATTCCGCGTGGTGTGTTCATTCCAAAAGAACTATGGAGTTCAGGGGTCCACCTGACCTCACATCAACTCGTATAGGGATAGGGATGAATTGAATAGAGAATCTGGTCAAGGAACTAACTTTATCGCTTACCCTTCATTGAATGGCTCTATTTAGATAGCTTACGCTTACGAAATGAAGCCCGAGATACCATACCTAGGATAGGAGGAATAGAGGACAAAAGCTAATTGGGGTGAGACATACTTCATTCCACCAAAAGGAGAATGGAAGTCTACGGAACACCAATCAAAAGAGAAAGGACGGTTGGGTGAACACTATCCGAATACTAACCGAGGGAGATGGGGTACAGGGATCAATCCACCTAAAGGACCAATTAAGCCCATGGGCTAATCAGATAGATTTCTATTACTCTGGGCGCAGAAATCACTCTACAGCGCTGTCATACTTCTTCATAGAAAATATTTAAAGTGGGAAAGTATCCTAAATGAAATGTCAGAGATTCCCGGGTGTTCAGGAATTCGATGGTCAAAGAGTTAATTTCGTAACTGAACTCAGGCTTTCAATAATGAATTGGATGGCATGCTTTCGAGTGCTGTGATGAGAGGTGCCTTAGCCTAACATATTAAGATCCCGTCTTTTTGAGTTGTAATGTCCCTTCGCTTTAAGTGATTTGAATTTCTTCTTATTAATTGAATAAGAAGAAAGAAAAGACCTGAATCCTACTGAAGCTGCTAACAGAGACTGAGCAGATATTGACCTATGAGATTTGTACACTTCGGCTTGGCATCTTCAATAATGATTTTCGGTAGCATTTCATTGGTCTCTAAGGCAAAGTCTCGCTTAATCGTTCATCGATCTTTTCTTCTTTCTTCAACCGGTCTGTAGCTGGTAGCGACATGAGGAAAAGGTAGCATCATGATATCTTCTTTGATGATGCGGGTAGACTACCTTCACTTTTCATTGAGCAAACATAGTTTGGTAGTCGGACCGGTAACTAACTGTTAGAAAGGAATAGACAGAAGAAAGTGTTAGAGAGGAATAAGCGAGTTTCAGAGTAGACCGAACCTCAGTTGACCGATGATTGGGTGAGACCGCTTGCCTTCCTCTTCGAACTGCCCTCTAAAACTCAGTTGAGCACAAATTGCCTTTCCTGAGACTCAAGCCCCGGCTCACTTATTTGCTGGTCACGACCTCCTTGTGGGAGAACTAGTACTTCCCTTTGGGACAGGATTCCACAACTCTATCATTTTCATGAGAGCCGGTATACTTTTGCTCCGACCCATTGTTTAATATTCCATTAGCGACCAAGTTATTTCTTTGCTCAGCCCAGAATGGATTGGGATCCAATTGGGCCATGCGATCGATAATATCTTGTTTGAATAAAATGATTCCATCGATTGTGTCTGTGTCTCGTGCTCGGGTGGGGGTCAAAACCGCCATTCTTTCTTTTATTCTTTCATGTTGATACTGTGACCAATCAAAAGGAACCTCCTGCGGTTGTTGAACCGGATGCTCCCTCCCAACAATGTTATTTTCCTCTAAGGAGGTAAGCGAGGGTACTGAGGGGATGGAAGGGTTAGAGGGCAAAGGTGTTAAGCAAGGAGGAACCGAAGGAAAGGTTAAAGATCTATCTATAGCCTTACGGTGCCAGCTGGATTGAAAAAGATTACCTTTTTTACTGACTTTCATGAGCTGCTTACACAGCCTCTTCCCTAGGTGGCTTATTCGATACTGCAGGCTTGAAAGTGGATTGCTTAAGGAAAGATTCAATCTTTATCAATCCACTCAAGGAATGGTATTATACTGCATCCGCCAGCCGAACAAGTAAGGGATTCCTCGCCCGGTGTGCTGGCTTGGCTCCTTTGCTTTGCTTGCTTGGTAACCTTTTTATTGCTACTGCTTTGCTGGACTGATAGCGCACTGAACCGTACCGTAGTATGAATAAGAAAAGTACCTATTAACTAGCCATAGGCTATCCTAAAAACGATCTATATACTATAATAAGGGGTACCCTCCCTCACAGAGAATTCGATAGCACTTTCCAGAGACTGGATGAATGACTGAACGAAGGCACAGGCACACGCCTTTTTGTTTAGACAAGTGGAAACTTACCTTGTTTGTCTCTCTTCTTTCTCTTTCTTTTTGGAATTAAAACGATTCCCCCCATAAAAGAGTGAAAATAAAGGGATTCTACGCAGCTTTAACCATTGAAGGCTTGCCTTTCTTTTATTTGAAAAGTCATTTTCTTTTTTTGAATCCCTGGTCATCTTCTCGATTAAAAACAGTCTATGCGAAGCGGTCGATTTTCCGCCATCTTCGGAGAATCGTCCTTATATATTAATATAACTCCGACGTGCATGTGTTCAGGATATAGACGAATTGCTTCCTTCTTTTACTTATTTAGTTATTCTCCTAGTCTAATAAGAAAGTTCAATCAGTAAAACTAGTCTCCATAACTCTTTTTGCTCTCGAGCGAAGAGGTTCCTTTCATAGGCTAAGAATTGGAAGGACATTTGGCGATGGAATCGAAATATAAGGTTGAGTCCTTCTCCCTTCTCTGCTTCTCTGGTAGGTTTAACCAGATTTATTTCTTTCCAGATGGTTTGAGATCCCGTTTCAGTTGGAGTTTAACTCCTTTTTTCTGCTATCAGCCTGTTAGAGATGTATATCCTGTACCCCACTTAGGATATACATTATGGATTCCTGCTAAAACAACGTTATCCTTTTTTCCTAGCCCAGCCAGTCCTCCTGTTGGTATTTAAGTAGTTCTATCTCAAGCCAGCGAATAAGCTAGTTCAAGCAAGGCAGTTATTGAGTATAAGGCAGGCTAGAATAAAGGCTAGGCTAGGGCCTATCAATTCTAAGACTCTTAATAGCTAGTTAAGAGTATACTAGGATTTCTAACAATCCCATTAATAGGATGTATCTCAGTCCTCCCAAGAGTTCTCCAGGGCGCGTATAAGAGTGATAACGGGCATAACGTGCTCACGGCCTAAAGCGCTATTCTTACCTGTTGCCTTCCAAACGAGCTAAAGCTGATTATAGGTCAAGCCTTAAAGCGAGTGCAGTAAGCTAGCTTTACCCTCCAGCTAGTCCTAAAAGCCAGTCTTTCGCCATTGCTTTTATTTCTGCTGCCTTTCTTTCCCCTGCCTTATAACTATAAGCAAGGAATAGAGACCTTCCTTTATTAGCCTTTAGCTGATTACCGAATTGCACTAGTCTCAGGAGCTGCCTTTCGAGAAGAGGCTTTTAGGGTGAAGACAAGCAGGGCTGATTGCACAAAGGCTACTAGCTTAGCACTGTTGGGAATCGATCTAGATGCCAAGCTCGGTATAATAGTCGAATCCGCGCCTTTGCCTTTACGCCTATATGAAAGAAAAGAGATCGAATAATCTATCCCCCAGCCCCTCTTATTCTTCGAGAGTAAGCTGGTAAAGAGAGCGGATTTCCCGCAGCATTAGCAGGAGTAAGAGTACTAAAAAGTAGGAGAATATACCATAGAATCTGCTTCATCGAATGAATGCCATGTCTTCATGAGAAGAATCAATAACAATGTCAAATGCCACATCCGGGACGAGAGATTTTCTTTCGTAATGAAAGGAAGAATAAGAGTTGGTGCTCTAACCTTATGTCGGAATAGCAGCTTGCGGGACTAGGGTTCGCCTTTTCAAGATGTTATTTGAATAATACCTTTCCAACCTTTGCTTCGTCGTATGTTCAATCAGAAAAGGTCTCAAAAAGACGCTTTCTTTTTTACGACATAAACAAAGAAATCGATCTTGTTCGCTGACAAAGCATAAGCCTAAACCGGAGACTTTTTCTACCCTACTTTCTTCTTTTTAGTGATACCATTCCATTGCTCTTGTCTAATTGAAATGAAAGTTGGAGCGTGTTCATGCCGCAGGAGTGGAAGAAAGGGACTTTTACCGCCTTAGTTCTATGTAAGGATAAGAGCCAGATTAGCGAGGAAAAGGGGAGCTTATAGTAGTTGTACTTTTGCCGGGGAGCCACTCTTTTCGCTGGGTGGGCTTATCATAAAGTATCTATTTATTTGAAAAAAGTCATTCTGCTTCTCACTCTAGAACGACTCCAACCCCTTTGGATAGAGAAACTTATTTTCGAGTGATCGGGAATTGCTCACTGTGGGATGGATAAACTGAAAAGAGAGTGAAAGAGATCACCTTAGTTAGTACACTCGAATCCTCATCAGAAGGAAAGGCAGAGTGGGCAGCCGCTGCTCCTTACTTAGTCAGTCTCAAGGGGCTTGCCTAAGCTTCAATCTATGATTCCATTCCTGTAGAATCACGTGCTGCTCTCTCAACGAGGTTTATTGCCAGCGATGCTCGAAGACGAATTGGCTCTTTCCATCCTTGGAGGTGGAAATTCACCTATTCTAGTTGGGGCTCCCGCTCCTGGCTCTTCATCCGCCTACTGAGTATCTCTTGTATGAACGCGAAAACTCTATCATGGCATTGTGGATCCTCAATTCATTGCTTATCATCGGGTATGTGTCTAGAAGAAAGGGAGTCTATTTTCCCACTCATTGGCTGCTCCGTCCTAACGGACTCGATCAGTTATTAACATATTAGAGTAGATTGAGGCTTTCTTTTGGTTCAATCTGACATATGAGACATCGCTAGCCATCCGTTTTCTCTCATTCAAACCGCTTTTTTGTCTTAACAAAAGTGGGCTACGAAACGATATCTCCAGTAAGACACGAGCGGCGATCCCTATCCTTCGCTTTATCGGGCGCATGAGAGAACGAACGAGAGCATTAAGCCGGTCCATCCCAAGACCCAAAGGGTCCCAAGAAAGGGTGTCCTTATAACAGACATTCTCTGTTTCCCCTCTATGTGAACATGGCCCGATGGGGCTTTCACATGGACATGAAAACAAAAAAAAAAGTGTTAAGTTTCGATTCCTCTTTGATGTTGTTAAGCCAAGCTCTTGGATTTCTTGGAAAGCTAAAGGCTTTATCCTTGGTCAAGGTCTTGTTGGTATATGCTTTAGCGCTTTAGCCGACATATGACTCGAGCTAATAGCTTAATCAACAATCTTTCAACAATCTCAAGAGGCATTTTGCCCTTTTCTTATCTTATCCTCTTATGGGCATGTCTTACTAGTGTAATCAGTCCCTTGCTTTCCTTCCCCGCTGTCACTTCGCCGGAAGAAGTTCCTTCTAATTAGATAAGGGATATGCTTTTGTAATTGCAATTGGATGCTTCCTCAACAGCAGCTGATTCTATAGCAAGGCTTATTCACCATCAAGCGCGGATAGGGTAAGAGCTGCTATTTACTCAACAGCGGCTAGTCTTGCTGCGGCAACTGCTTGAGCTCCTACTCTCACTGCGGTTACGAAGACAGCAAAGGGATATTGAAAAGAGGGAGCACAAGAGCTCTGAGTCATCCAACAAGGCTTACTGGAAAAGCCTAATTATTTAGGGCGTAGCAGGAAGATTCGCTAGAACCCGAGAGCTAGCAAGAGAATCAAAAGACTTCCATGTTGGTACGCGACCGACGTACGCTTTCTTCTTGTCCAACCAATTCAAAGTTTATTCCAACTCGAATGGATTAAGTAAAAGTAATGGAGGGGACATGCATTGACTAAGACTAAGAAATTAGAAACATCTTTCTCTCTTTCCGATGTCTACTCAGCGAAAGACTAGCTCTTATCTTTAACTAGAAGCAATAGCGCCTAAGATGGAGCAAGAAAGATTACTCTATCCTGTGCACCCCTAAGGAATGATGGGACCCTTCAGTGATCGGTTTAGCGGCTAAAAAGAAAAAGCGTAAAAACATCTCATCTCCCTTTTCGGCTTCCTTCTTTTGATGACTAAGAGCGGGTCAGGCTAGCATTGACTTATTCAATCTCTTGTGCTTACGCAACCTTAGCTTCGCGTCAGTAGTGGATAAGTTTCGCAAGTCAAAGGTTTTCTGAATGTGCTAGTCATCACTATTTGGTACTAAAAAAAAAGAAATCCTTGAAAGGCAAAGCGAAAGTGCCCCCTGCACCGGATAAGGGTCATGCGTACTGCATGCAGTCAAAAGATTAGCATTAGCACAGGGTACATTGAGGACCATCTCTATGCTCGCAAAAAGCTTTCTCAAACTCTTCCGATCCGGAAGCATAATTAGGGAGAAGCGCTTTTCAGTGCCTGATTCTACGAAGTGAAAGATCACTTTTCCTTTGTTTCGAATTGACATCGGGAGAGAC